CCGGCTATGTATTTATGCAATTAATAAAGCCTATTCGGTTGAGATCAAGAGAAGAAATCAAGAAGACTTTACAAGGGAAGTAATGAAACATAATTAGCAACTAATTGAGAAGACTTCAATAAGGAATAATAAATCCTTAGATTGCTTGAAGTATCTTTTGGCGTTTGAGCAGGCTCACGATAGCAAAGGGAAAGGTCAGCTGAGTCTGGCTCGCCGATGGAATTGTCATCAATATCATATTTCTACCTTTTTTTGTTGGAGATTCCAAGTTGTGTTTCTATCTTAGTATTACTTGTTGTAACTGAATAAGTTATATTAATTGTATAGAGGTGAAGATGTAGAAAATTAGGGAGAGGAGAAGGATAAGAAATCGAATAGGAGTGAGGAGTTTTGTGTTTTATTCTCTTTTACCTCGGTTGTTAAGCTTGAAACGAAAGCTACTGGAATGAAGTAGAACATTCACGACTAAGAAATAGTCAAGTGTCAAGATATTGTGAAGCGGGAGGTAATGGAAGAAGATATTAAGGAGATGGTAAAGGAAGGAAAGAAGGACGAAGATGAATTGAACCTTGAAGGGACATTAAATTAGAGTGGAAATGACTATTCTTACTAGTCATTCTAGAGGATCAGAAATGAGGTAGAAGGTCTTTGTATTGGTGTGATTGATTTCAGACTAGTACTTGTAGTTCACTCATTGCTATAGTTGGGATTAAGGATCCAGAACAAATAAAGAATATACACCAGTTTCCTACTTCTTTTTTTCAGCGTGCTCTTCCGATCTCCCGAAGTATGATTCGATCTTCTTCATCTGTAAGAAATGGAGTTTCAATTAGCAAATTTGAGGAGAAAGCTCTGATATGAACGGAGCTCAGCTCCGTTCTGATCGGAGCTGTTAACTCCGATCAGATCCGTTCAGAAGCAAGTGCTCGGGCGCTGCCTACGTTTAGTTTCGGTCGTTTTTTGTCCTTGCTCCAAAGGGAAGTAAGGGAGCTATCTTATGCACTTCTGAATGTGTATTGAGATGGATTTTATTATGTAGTGGGTAAAAAAACAAGCAAACACCTTCTTGAATTGTTTCATCATTGCTTAGGTATGTCTTTTTCTAGAATTTGACTCCGTACTTGTTGGTCCCTTTAAATAAGAGAAGACTAGAGGGGGGGTGGTTGATAGTTTTTTTAACATTAATCATGAATAATTTGATTCTCGTTATATACTGCGATAGCGAGGAAATGGTAGTAAGTAAGACCATTGAAGCAAGCTTCAAACAAGATTGACTGTTGGGTTTATCTTGGATTCATGTTGGACGTTCCATCGACCAGAGGCTGTTCACCTTGGAGACCTGATGCGGTTATGAGTACGAACGGGAGATCGGAAGAGCACACGTGTGAGGGAAAGAGAGTAGATCTTGATGGTCCAATCTCACATTACCTTGGTGCTCGGTTAGTTAGCAGTGGAGAAACAGAGGTGAAGAAGGAAGCTATTTGATAGGAATAATGAAGGGCATTGAACCAGAGCAACAAATTCGGACTAATAAGTCCGGGTTTGTTGTCAATGGGCTTGGCTGAAAATAGCGAAACTAATCGAGTAAAGTAGCCATACCTCTCAAGAAAATCGGAAGAACATCTAGGCAATCTTTCGTTGTTGAGTGTGCTTGATCTCAGTTATAATCGGACGCGAGTTCTATCGGAATAGGGGCTCTTTTTCTAGAAATGCAATCTCAGAATTGCAGAAGGAGACGAGTCTAAATCCACTTCTGCTGCTAGATAGCTATGGCTTTATGAGTTCAATGTGATGCCATTTGGGCTTACAAATGCTCCACAACTTCTGTAATTTGATGAATGCTGTCTTTTAGAAGTTTATCCAAAGTTGGACAAAATTCTTTTTCTTGATGATGACATTGTTGTCCAGAAGGATTTGACTGGGTTGTGGAAAGTGGATCTTGAGACATTTGATGGAATGATTATTGGTGAACATTCCCGAGATTCAGATCTTGATGTTAATCCAGTGCGGGCTAAGCAGTTAACAAATATACGTTCTGCGGAAAGCAGACGTCTGAGCTTCTAGTCTTGCAGTTCAATGCAAAGTTGTGCAAAGCTCCAAAGCTCCAGTTGGAGCTTTTCACGGACATCACCTTCAATAACTTCCCCTATCACATTGTTTACCGATTTAGCTTGACAATCAACATTTTCCTCCATCTAGAAATCATAGCAGCGGTTCTTCGTCTTCCTTCCTTCCTGTGATCGTTTCGTTGCTCCATCTCGTTGTCATTGTTATTGTGGTTGTTCTTGGCATTATCTTCGGGATCTGACTGTTCCAGACGTATCTTGTGTTTGTTGAGTTCCAGTGCCTCCAGTTTTCTAGCCCACTGTTGAGCCATCAGATCCATTCCTGTGGACTGAACATTGTGGTTTATCCAATGAAGCTGCCCGCCAAACAAATCCCCTTTATAAAACCCCCCCCCTCCCCCCCACCAAAAAAAAAGGATCATATGACTACCCTCCAAGACGTATTGCTGGATCCCGCGCTCTCCTACGCTCTCGCTATGCCAGCTGCAGCTGCAGCATCTTCTATCGTTGCATATCTTACAAAACCGAAACCCTTTGAGAAGCCACTTTAGCGCGTCTGCTCTAGATGGTATGCCTCTAGGTAGATTTATGGATTTTGTTATTAAGAAAAATCGGTGTGCTGCATTAGGGATGCACCACCATGCCTGGCTAATTTTGTATTTTTAGTAGAGATGCCAAGACAAAAAATAAGTCGAGCTTTTATCTAGATTGCACTTCTGTGAAAAACAGAAATCAAGCAAGAATCAAATGTTTTCGTACCTTCGTGACACAACTAGGCCAGGAACTTAACACTCTCTAAAATATAAAAGCGTCTTATTTTCGCTGAAGAGTCAAACATATGCAGGACGAGCAGATGGCAGGGAAATGTTAATAAAAATCAAGGGGTGAGAATGGCACCTTACCCTCAGGGAGGAAAACCAGGAACCCCTGGAGAATAGCCCATCCATTCCCATTCCACTCCAAAGGAAGAGAGCCGGCCTTAGCGTGGACTCGCGAGCCGAGCCTAGCTCGTTAGTGGAACGAATCTCTCTTGTGGGTGGCTTTAATTTTGAAACAAGATTACTGAATATTAAAAATAATATTGAAGGCTTACTCTCTCTTCTTCTTTGGCGCGTAAAATCTGATCATTTCGACACTAGATCGGAAGATTAATAAAATCACAAGCAGAAGCACTATCTTGTCCCCTTCTTTAGCTTTTTACTAGATGGTGATTTTTTCTGTTTCTGTCTCCGTGGAAGCTGGAGAAGCTATATGTAAATAATAGTGGATGTAGAGGTATGCCTTAGTACCAGACCTACGAGGTGCTTCAATCTCAAGTTCTTTCGATTGTGAAATGCCGTTTCCTATGACCCGTCAAATTAGATAGTCCTTTACTGCCTCCAGCTGCAGCTTTAGCCCCAACACTTTGGCCTCAGTTTCACCTTCGATGTTCACTCCTTCCCACTCCGGGTTGCTGTTACGCTTCAGAAATTAATGCTTCCTTCAGATCAGATAAGCAAACCTCTTATTATTCTGAAGAAAAGAGTTAACCTTCTGAGGAGGCTTTCATGCTGAAAAAGCCGCATTCTCCGGTTTTGATGTCTTTTGACGGACCTTTATATCCTTCCCGCCCCTTGAACACTTAAGAGAAAGTTTTGAAGACTGGGTCCCTGCTTGCCTTACAGTCGCAGATTTGTAAGTTTTTCGATCCTTCTTTGCTTTTTTGGGGTCTTCACGATCTTTCTTTCGCGACGTTTGGTTCACAACATGGTTACGGTTCCATGCTGTTCTTATTGTGTAGCCATAGAATATTGATTCGGAACATCAAAATTTACACCAAATATCCCAGAAACTAGGCCCTATCTTCTCGCTAGTTTCTGCAATCAGCTGTTCTCTCATTTATGTCTATGTGTGTTTGATTGTTTTCTTTCAATCGTGTACGATACATGCGTGCATGTACGGTCCTTCAACACTTCAGCCTAGAAGAAAGATCTTCATTTTATCCAACAGAAGCTATGATCTGGTGATAAGAACAGCTCTTGGACGTGGCGATTCTCCACAGATCAGAAGATAATGGCAATCCCACCATTAACTACTCTTCTTCTGTCTTGATCTTCATACAAGCGTACCGAGTCGAGAAATGGAGCTTCGTTAATATGTTGTGGATTGAAATTATGTAAACTATAGTAGATGATGCAACAAAGGAGAAAAAAGTCAATGGGTTGTTTCATGATGATTCCTTCATAAGTTGCAATTACAAGTGATTGATCTTCTACACTTCTTTGCACCTCACTTTCTCATCCACATGATCATTTCTTACCTCCTTGGACTTCTACTTCTTCTGGTCTGAAGGCAGATTGTTTCGATGCTCACAGAGATGTCATAGTGGAAAGGTTTTGAAAGAGAGAGAAGAAAGAGGAAGTCACGGTGCTCCGCCGCCGTCGCCATTCGCGTGTAATTATCACGCTCTTCATACACAGCATTGAGCCAACCTTTTCTTCATCATCCCAAGATGTTTCCGTTTCAGAGCCTTTATCGTTCTGTTCTTCATCTCTTTTCGTAGTCAAGAGGAGGAATTTCACCCACTCTGGGGCCTCAGGTATGTCTATTATAACGGAACACTCTATAGAGCAATCTAACTAATCTACTGATCTCTGATTCAGTTGTTGTTCTCGCGTCTGGCGTCTTCAATTAATTCTGAATGGAGCACCTGGTGTAGGAAACAGAGGAGTTACATCTGGAGACAATGCTGGTGATGAAGAAGAAGATGAAGGAGCAAGTGAGGGGACAAGTTCCACACCCATGTTATTCAACAAACTGAATATGGGAATGAGGCTTTCTTTAAAGAGTACATGGGAGTTCCGCTAGTGATGTCTTGTTCTTCTTCTTGTGCTCGCTCGCCCGTTCCTCGTCCATCGTTCCTACTAGAAGGATTTGCTCTCGAACCATCATCAATCTCATTTCCCAAGAGGTTATCAGAATCTTGAATAGCATGAACATAATCTTGATTAGGCTAAGGACATCTGTTGGCTCATTTCTTGGAAGCTCTTGGGGAGTGCAAAAACATGGTCGTTGCTTTCCACCTGGTGATCTATCTGATGAAGAAGTTTGAGATCCATAAAGTTGTAAACGGATATCTTGTGCTCAATGGAAGAGTCACTTTCACCACCTGCTGGAGCTGTTGCTACTCTTACCAGAGGGTAGTAGCTTTGGAGATGAACGTTTCAGATCGGAAGAGCAGTCTCAGGCTTCGGCTCTTGAGAAATATGCTGCAGCGCATCTTTGACTAGATGAAAGGGAAAGAGAGCCTGCGATGCGTGGTTGAGATAGTTGAATTGGTCCTATCCGGTTTAGTAATGGAACTACCGCCACTACCACAGGGTCGCGGACCCTAGATATCGCTCGACGGACCAAACTGCTCGCCATTGATGAACTTTTTCTAGAGAGAGAAAGGGACTGGTTATGATTGACTGGCTTCTGGGTCTTGACAGTTATCAGGATCGGGGGGGGGGGGGGGGGTGATGGTTGGGGGCTGGCGTGGTGGATGAAGTCGTTTATATGTTGGTGGGGTTGGAAAAGAAAAGAAAAGAGGTGAAAGTAACCTTGGTCCAAACCCCCCAAAAAAGGTTAATGTCGTTCTATTGATTCATTCATTCACTTTTTATTGCTTTATGTAGATTGAAAGACTCCAACTGTTGAGATCAAGATCAAGATAGACTGCGAGGGATGCGAAAGAAAGGTGCGAAGGTCTTGGGGATAAAGAGGTGACGGTGGTCACACATTCTTGGGATCTAAAAGAAAGCGCATTCTCAAGATTTTACCATTTTGTTGGATTCTTGCGTCTGCTTCTGATGCACTTGCCCAAGAGATAGCCAAAGAAAGCAGGAGCATAATATGCACTCATCTGTTTATGGTTAAGGGCAAGGCTGAATAAAAGTTATCGTCTCCATGCTCTAATCTTCAACTCCAACATGTGCGGTGATTACCAAAAGAAAAATGATGATATAGAAGAGAAGGTGTTTCATGCGCCTGACGAGAAAAGAAAATCTTCTAGCCCTATAGATGGATTAAATTTGGTTAGACCAGTTCGCGGAGTAAAGGGCAGAAGAAAGAAGTCTTGGAGTTTACTCAAAGTGATGGAGATTTGAAAGTTTATGTTCTTTTCTGGATTTTGGAGTTTTGTGGATGGTGGGCTGACACCAAGGCCATTACCCTTTCTTTCATCAGCCGCTCGTTTTCTAAAAAGTCTAGGAGGGATTATTCGTCTTCCTACTCTTTCGACACAAGAAAAGTACTATAGCCGAAACTAAGCTTTCCATTAGCCTTCTAAACTGCATCAGGAGGTTTTACCGACTATGGTGTGGAAGCATTAGAGATAATAAACTCAAACCCCCGCTGACTTCCTCCAGTAGACTTCCCAGGAGAGGTCCAAGATAAAGTCGAAAAAGCTCTTCTCTTCACTTCCGCTCTTGACAGATATTCCCAAAGAACAAGCAAACATTTGGAGAGAGCAATGGCTGATGCTGCTTTTGCAGCGGAAGACTTGATCGAATCTTACCTTGTGGCAACACAACAACACCCTTTCTTACTTCTCATTCTCAGTCTCTTCCTCCTCCTATACGCCAACTCTTTTTTTGCACCTGTCTTCAATAAGAAAATGTTGGAAGTATTGTGCATATTCAGTAGCCACGACTTCCTCTACATCTCCTTGAACCCAGTTGCCATGCTTCCCGGTTTTTCATACCAAGTGACTGCAGTTCGTCTCAAACGTTCTTGTCCTTGCTAACAGTAACAAGAATGAATCTGCATCAGGTTCAGGAACGCTCAAGTCACACGGTTTAAATATCTTAGCAGGTATTCTGTAATGCCCCCATCCCACATCGCTTCGGCCAACCTCACCTTCACCAGTACTTTTAAAAAAGATGAAAATTGATTCTAAGTCTGCTGTGTCCGCCTTTTGTGCTTCCAAATTTCATCCAACATTCCTGGATCAAGGATATCTTCCACGTTAGCATCGGTCCTTTTCATTCTTTTACAATCGATAAGCCAGAGATTATTTCCTAATGAAAAAAAAAAGAATTTGACGATCTGATTCTGGAGGAGAATACATGTCCACGGGAATTTCTCTATGCGTTAGGGTCAGAAGGGTAACCCAACGAGTGAGGGGAAACTAAGTATGAACTGTTTGATCTTTGGGATGACATGTTCCTGAGGTCTACAGAGCTCCGATGACCTAAGAGATCGTGCTTTACTCCCTGACTATAGCTCTCAAATCCAAGCATTTGGCTGCTGCTGTTCATATTCTATTTTTTTGAGTTTCTTTATTAAACAAAAGAAAAGAAAGGATAAGAAAAGAGAGAAAATATAGAGAATGCTATCATTTGAATGAATAGAGAAGTAAGTATCGGTAGTAGAAGGTAACAAGTAAAGCAGGCTGAGAATGCGATCGAAGCAAAACTCGGCAATAAGAAGGCAGCTCGCAGTCGCAGTCAGAGTTTAGATGAGTATTGCTCTTCCCTTGTGACTATTTCGCTTTTGGAGGTATCAAAGCGTAGTTTTATTTCCCTTTGTTTGATGGTTCTCTCCTCGTTGTACCATGTCCATAATCTCCATGATGGCATTGCAAAGGGAAATAGATTCTCTGTTGTTAAGGAAAATTCAAATGGACTAGCCTATTTGCTGGACAGGGGATAAGAAGTATAAATATCTTCATATACCAAACGCTCGCTAATGAGTACCGCATCTTCAGAATTGTAACCCTCCCATGGATTACTTTGTAGACAGGTCTCCGGTTTGTGAACCGAATGTCTCACCTGGCGACTCCAGACGCATTTGAGTACTGGAACCACAGCCATTCAACGGGATTCGAAATGCCAAGGCTCGAAGACTTTTGGGACTCAGTCGTAGTAATGTTGGATATACCTGGTCCTATTTTCTTCTTGATCCAAGTCACAATGGCATCCTTGGTACGTTGACCAGTATGGGCTGATTATTTGACGCTCCCTCTGAGTACATATAAGGCAAAAAAGGCTTCTAAGCACGCGCCATTCGCTGGGGTGATATTAGCCTTAGAGACCTTTTTTAGGTTTTGACAAGACGTCTGACGCCATTGATTCATGTACTATTCCTGCCCCACTCAAAAGAGCGATGGAGAATCTCGGGAAGCTTTTGCAAAAAGTCCGAAGCTATCCTTCCCCAATTCTCTCCTCTCCCCCCCCCCCCTTTTTTAGCTTACCACCATCAACCCCATTTTTCCCCCCCCCCCCCCCCCCCCCCCCCAAAATCTGATGTATAGAAGGAAAGAAGATCAGAAAGATACGCGTTCGAAGTCTAGATCGTATGTTTGCGTGAGCAGTAAGCAGCAGAGCTCGACTAAGAATTTGAAAGTAGGCAGAAGCGTGTGAATTGGTTGTAGGAAGTGCACCTCTTGGACATAGTTGTTTCCTGTGATCTGGTCGAGTGCTTTTTGGTTTACCAGCACGTAGGTGTTCGAAATGGTTATGACCGAGTCTTTCTGACCCCTGTGAACATCTTTTCTGACTGTATTAAAGAGGGCCTCTCTACCCGTGAAGGGGTTTTTTTTGGCCCTCACGGCCATTCCTGGCTGGACTCCGATAAGGCCATTCCGGTAGGAGTCGTTAGTCGGGCACTGGATCCCTTGGGACCTGGAGAAGTTGTGAGGCTGGGTCGGAGTTTGGTGAACCAACTGGTCGCTCCTCTATTGGAAGTCTCTGGTCCCTTTTATCGTTGCCTAGGTTACACCTTCGGAATACCCCACAAGGGACTTTTCTCTACTCCCTCAATCTTTCCTTTAGTCCACGCGGACTCTCCTTTCGTTATAAGTCGTGGAATTAGACCAAGGGGAAGATTCTCCACTCTTTCTTCGCATCTAGTAGCTGGAGACAGAGCGCCCTGGCTATAGGAAAGTCGATCTATCGTCCTAGATAGACAAGTAGACTGTCTCTACAAGTCTAAAGAATCGAGTCTTTGGTGCCCCCCATAAGATCCATATCCCAAAAGGGTCTGGCGTTTCCGATCTAAGTCCTAGGCGATCTGCTAGTTCGCGAGGAGGATTCTAAGATAAGAGAGGAACTAGCTATCGGTAGTTGTCCGGTCGTACCCAAACAATAAGATTCCAGAGGAAAATGCACCTAAGATCAAATATTTCAAACCGGCTTCCGTGGAAAATTCAGACTTTCTTTTGGATGCTGCGATGACATAAAAACATAAACTTTGTAGCTCAATAGCTAAATACATGGCAATTAAATCATAAGCCGAGATCATAAAGAGCATACTGCAAGTAGAAAGTAGAATTAATACAATGAATTCAAAAGCATCAAACCTTTCTTGTTCGAAAAAATCGAAACACATCGAAATGGTCCCAGCCGTACTTAATAATAGAAGGATTTGGCAAAAATATGTAAAATGGTCCCTCCTAAAAAAATTATTCCAGAATAAATAGGCAATAGTTAGGAGAGGTGCGCCAGCGGCGAGCAGAAGCAAGGTTATTAGATACCTTAGGAAAGCCTGGCCAGAACCACACGTGCAAGTTTCCCTGCATGTGGCTCGTCCGTGATAACTTCTTCGGATTTGCATGAACTAGTGGACCGATGACTAAGTCTAGATCCTCCCTCCAGCATGAGAAAATTCGTAAGGATGTTGAATGGGCCCTACTTTCCCAGCCCGGATCCAACCAGGTTCTATTGTTGACCATGTCTTCTTCCCTTTGACCCTGTCTGTTTTGGGTCTTCTTTGGCTTTAGGAGACTCGCATTTCTTTCTCTTCCCATCTCGGGTCATTCCGGTGCGGTGCGTCCGCAGAAGAGGAAATCGCAATGCATCTTGCTTAGCAGACCCTGCTTGGAGCGAGAGTGTGGTGAGTGAAAGTGGCCAGAGGAAAACTCCCATCCGTCCAGCGTGCGCGCCTTCTTTTCTCATTATCCATCTCACTCCGCTCTTTTCCATTTCTACGCTCCATTTGACCCTGTGCATTGATTCTCCTTTGGGTTTAGGCTAGCTCTTTCTTTCTCTTCCCATCTCGGGTCATTCCGGTGCGTCGGTGCGTCCGCAGAAGAGGAAATCGCAATAGCTGTCTTGCTTAGCAGACCCTGCTTGGAGCGAGAGTGTGGTGAGTGAAAGTGGCCAGAGGAAAACTCCCATCCGTCCAGACACGGTGCGTGCCTTCTTTTCTCATTATCATCTACCGCCCTTTTCTTCCTCCCATTCACGCATGAAGAAGGATCAACACCATTGATCTCGACTTGGTTTATATTATAGGTAGGAGTACATTATGGCAGGATCAGTCACCCGGGCAAAGAACCCTCTTCCAAGAAGAATTGTGCTATGCCCCCCCGATCCCTATGGAGCGAAAGAGCTGCCCGGTGATCCCTAGGTTGCAGCACGTCTGGTCGTGAACTTCTCGCGCGCCTGCCGCCGTTTCTAGGACCGGCCGACGCCTCACCTGCACAGGTACCTGCATAGTGTCGGTCGCACATTCAACATAGCGTTCGGACTCATGTGCCTTCCAGAACCAGGGGTCTTCGAGCCTGCTGCGTACGATTAGCCAGCCTTGCGGCGACAAAAGGATTGGACGCCCCCCCATGCTATGGTTCCCCGCGGTCCAAGCCCGGTGCCGCATTAGGTTAGGGAGCTGGACGATAAGAACTCCTCTGCATCCCAAAGCGCGCTGCCCTCCTAGGCGCGTAACACTAAGTAATCCAAGCCAACCCACATTACTGACTAACGGTGGATAATCATATTTCTTAGAGGTACTAAATACAACTCCATAAATGAGCAAAATGAAGGTTGCATTAATGAGAAAAATCTCTGGGAAAACCGCTAAAAAAAGATTGAACATGTAGGAGGATCCGAATTCTGCTTTCATTTCCACTGTATGTAGCACTGAGTTACCTTACCTCAACATTCGAGACGAGATTCTAAAAAATTAAAGTACATCAAGAATAAGATCATCCATAGCACTTCGGAAACTGAGAATAGTCAAGGGGAAGATCTGCCTACCAAGCATTGCTAATCTGTCATCGTTTTTGACTAGATTTTCAATACCCGGTAGGCAAGGAGTTTTTCTCTTGTCTTTCCACAGATCTGCAAGGCTATTTCCGATCTCGGTTGTATTTTTCTATTATACTTATGAGATGTACTTGCCTACGTTAGATTTGTATACTTCCAGGATAGGCACTGCATTATTTTGTAAGTAGATATCTTTATTCGATATAAAACTCTTTTTTTTTGAAGATCCACTAAAAAAATTGAAATATTTCTGCATATATGCATCATTTCAGATATCTTTTTCATAAGCATTCTTTAAAGAAGAAACAAGGCTAATAATAATAAGTAAAACATTTCATAAAAAAAGAAAAATTTGAAATAAGTGCAAATTTTTAACAGTCATTTGGATCACTCTTTGTCCCGCCAGAAAAATCCGTCGCCTTGCAAGTGTGATTTGTATGAGTTTTGTGATTTTAAGAACACTTCAGACATGGTCATCGGTGAAGCAAATCGGACCTACTTCCAAGTAAAGAAGGGCAGAAGAGAGAAGGATAGTGGCTAGGACACGCTCAGCAATTCTGTGAAAGATTGAAGACATTGAAGTTGGCTGTGGCTTATAAATAGAAAGATGGGGAGATAAAGGTCGAAGATTCATAGTATTGGGCATGGCACAGGTGTTGGTGAAACCTTTGTAGAGAATGATGAGGCATGCAGAACACAGGCATGTATTTGTGGCTAGCCTTCCCACTATATTTACGCTTTCAATAATTTCGACAACTGCACAAGAAATGTCCACTTTGGTTGCCCACTGATCTGATAATATTTACAAAGAATAGCTTCACTTGATAATCACTCGGTCTTGCATAGAATCGGCCTTTTCAGGTGCTTTATTATTTTTTGCCTTTTTTTATCTTACTTCTTTCATTTCCTATGTTCCTCAGGAGTCTCTTTTTTTTTTTTTTTCGCTTTTTTTGATGTGTGTCTAAGAGATCGGAAGAGCTCGTCTGAACTCCAGTCACACTAGGTCCCATGTAAACTGCGATTGCTGCAATAATAATAATCCTTTATTTAGTTCGGCATACATCAGACTGTCCAAGAAATGATACTTGTATTCTGTAGAGCTGGAGAGCTGTTTACACAGCTCTGCAGCCTTCAGTGATAGGAAATCGGATATGTTGCTTCGAGGTAAATGGCAAGCAACATACGTTGCTTCTTTCTTATCCATAAAGAAAACTTTCTTTTATTCTTTGACTACTCTGCTCTCCCAAAATGGAGAAAGACTTTCTCTAATAATGTTGTAAGACAGGCCGGAAATGGCCTTGGTCCAACCAAGAAATGTCAGGGATGGGATAAAGAAAAGAATGCCTCCTACAAGATAGTTCTATTTGGAAGGTAGGAGACTAGGTAGACGGAAGACTAAAGTTAGCTCCTCACTTCGGTTGAGATAGGTCTGAGTCTGGGTTTCGTCTAGTGAATCGGATGGTGGCTTCCCCTCTATCTATAATCTCACGTATAACGTGATATTATTGTCTTACGCTGGATAACCTCTGATCCACCTTCCCACAGACATTCCAACTCTCAAAACTCGCATCAGTAGTATAATTCTCATCCAACTTCTGTTTTTCTCCTCCTCTTCTTTTCTCGCTCGCTATCATATTAGGCAGTTCTCCTTCTCTTTAGCACACTAGACTTGTGCTCAACCCTCTAACCGTATAGTTGAGTATCCGGTTTAAACGTTGAAAAATGCCTTGTTTTTTTTCAGAGCATAAGACGAAAAATTGTTTTTATGGCTCACTGGTCTGCGGAAAGTCTGAACGCGTCAGATTAGAGTTTCTGCTAATTATTAACGTGAATACTTCTGTGCTGGTGTTATAGGTTGCGACATCAAGTACTTCTTTGCTACTCCTTAGGAGAGATGACCAATGCAGTACAGTGTAGTTCTATAGGTACTTGTGGGAGGAGTTGGAGAAAGAAATGTAGCAGGATGTAACAAAGTATAATAAGATAGGTGATAAATTGCAGAAAGCTGGAAACAGGACGACGAGATCAGGGGTTTTGGCCTCAAACATGAACTCTGTACAACTTGAAGGTCTAAGAGAAGAGTAACATAGAGTTTCTTGAATTTATAGAAGAAAGCTGCCTGAAGGGAATCGAGCAAGGATGGATTTTGTGTGTTCTTTAGCTTCAATCTTTGACATGTTTTCGGGCTCTTTTCCTCTTATTGTACAACTCTTCCTTTTCAGATCGGTTTTGATTTACTGACGCGAGTCATTTGGAACTGTTGTTCTTCCCGGTACGGCAGACTATAATGGTGTTAATTCGAATCCGGTGTGCTGTTGCTGCTCGAGCATAGCAAGAAGGAGTAGTGGTGAATGTGGTTGTATGGTGTCGACGTCTGCCGAGCTCATGGACTCTGTCGGAATGCTTAATGAGCCGCAGTGTGAGTTGTTGGCCATTGATTAAAGGGTAGAAAGAAAAGAAATGAAAAAAATTATTAAAAAAAGGGGGGCGCGAAAAAAAAAAAAAGTTGTTGGACACTTGTTTTTTTAAGTGACAAGCGCTAGATCATATTCATCAGATCGGAAGAGCGTCGGTAGGGAAAGTTCATACAACGTTGTATACTCTCAATCTCTATCTTAGATCAAATAGTAGCGGCGGCTAGCAAACTTATTGACCTAACCAAGATAGTATCGCTGGATCTCAGCTCGGGCGAGCGTCGTGTAGGGAACGGCCGTCTTTGGTCTTCTGAGATTCAGAAAGTAGATGGATAAGTGAATAGAGAATCTCCTTATCCCTACACAATCAAAGAAGTGTGTATTTAATTATTCAGTTTTCAAGATTTACCTTAACTACGTAGTTGCGCCTGCAAAGAAGGACGATGATGTGGAGGTGATAAGAAAGCCAAAGAAGGAGGCGACGGTGATAAGAAGCCTAAAGAAGGTGGTGGTCTTAGAGATCGAACAGTACAACCTTTTTCAAAGACAACAAAATCGAGATGGACGACTCGATCGAGTTTACCTTTCTAACGAAGTATAAACTCTACCTCTGACTCAGACTCAGAAAGTGAAGACGAGGTGAGCTCGGGTGGCAGCTTCAGACTTCGTACAATCTTTTAAAGCTCAAAGCGAGAAAGGAAGTGCTAGGGACATGGTTGTATTTTGGAAGAGAGTCGACAAGGAGATGGCTGAGGTGAGGAAACGCGAGGAAAAAGAAGCCTTTATACTGGAAAAGATTCTAATGAAGCCGAGAAGCCAAGCGTCTCCTATAGTGTTTAGAGGCCAGGAACAAAGCTCAAAAGAAGGACCGTCTTGATAGAGCTCAAGCTGAGACCGAGCGAGACCGATCTCGCGCCAGCTCTGCAATGCCACTTTTGGTACGTACAACAACGTATGGAATGCTTTTTCCTTCCGACTCCATTTTCCTATCTGAATAGGACCAGTGTGATCAGTAAAATAGGTAAAGGATTACCAAAGAGCTTTATAGAATAGTCTACAGATTCATGATAGACTTACAATGAATCTGGATATTGCTCAATCTGATGCCCATGTGTTGGACCCGCTAGCAAATCTACAATTCACGACTGGGACGTACTACATGCTAGTAATAGGCATGCAATCAAGCAGACATCGTGGCCGTTTTGGAAGATGTTGAAAGGAAGATACTCATTGTTGGAGAATAAATAAGGATTAATTAACTTAAGCTTAAGAGTTATTGATAGGATTATTTATCTTGCTGCTGGATATTTCAAGGCTATGCTAATAATTTCACTTTCATGACTATCAAGGGAGCAGGACACACTGTACAAGAATACAAGCCCAGGGAAGTCAGAAATAAGCATCCGTTTTGTGCATAAATTCTCCTCTGGAAGCTTAAACTTCTTTATATTCTCAGCGGATGCAGACACAAAACAGTCTTCCTTTGGATGTGGGTCGTGAACATAAGCGTGATTTTCCCATGAATCCTTCTTTCCTGATACTTGATTAGCAGCCAATCGTTTGCTTTTCAAAATACTCAAGTACAGTTGAGGAATGGAACCTCCTACTTACTTGAAACTGCTTTTCTACTCGCTCAGTCTTTAATAGATTCTTTTAGTAATTTAAAGCTATCTAAATCCTCCAAGAAAGGTAGGCTCCGCAAGACCTGTTTGGACAACGTTCTATCCGGCAGCAAGGAAAAGGACAAGTGGAAGATCTGACTTCGGCAGAAATCGAGGTTTAACAGCTTTTGGACTGGAAGCGAAAGAACCTTTCTGTATTTCCGACAGAGGCTCTTCCGATTTTGCAAAATCACTGTCAGCATCACACACTTGATTGAGCACGCCCTAATTCTGGATCGTGCCTTAGGTCAGCTGCTATATTGCTGGCTTCGTGTTCCTTTATTGCTGCCATCTTGAAATGTAACTAGTGATATTGGTATTAGTTAGACTTTTAGGTAGTTGTCTCCTGTTTTTGGGGAAAGGGATATCATTTTTAGATTCTGTTGGGACTCGTTTTGAATTTCTAAAACTACTGAGAGGGCTGGCTGTTCTTTCTTAAGGATATATCTAGAGTTGGTTTAAACATGAAAGATATTGTTCACAGAAATGTAGAGGGAGTTTTTCAAAACTTTTGCAGCAGAAGGTAATCCTATACAACGGCTTATGTTAAAATGATCAAGTACAAGGAGTAAAGGGCAATGTTGGTTTTTTGGCAAGAATATGTGTTATCACGGTTGACTGGTTGACTGAGAACACACCATCCATTGTCAGAAATATTATTTCAATTCCATTGTTGGACAATTCGATAACAAGTACAGGAACGTGAGGATCTGTAGATAAGGTCTTCCTTTCTTTCAAGCTGCTGATATCGAGAAACATGTGAAATGGTGCGCTGAATTTTTGTCATCAGTGAAAACTTTATACATGAAGCACCTAAATATGAAATGACAACTTTTCGTGTTTTCATTGATCACTATCACTTATGTCATTATCGATTTCTATCTTCTACTTACCAAGTGTTGTGTATAGGTCACTAGTGGGTTCTGGTGCTTTTCTTTTCTGGCTTCGTGTAACAACGAACATTATCAGTAATCTGAGATCCCTTTCATATATCTGCTTCAAAAGAAAGAAGGATGAAGATATCTTGAGGCATTCACGACATCTCCGACGGGGCTCTCACCCTCTCTGGCGCCCCTTTCCAGGGAACGTAGGCCCGGGCCTTCGCTATACTTACACTATTATATATTTTTTGAATCGGCTAAATATTTTTATTATTAAGTGCCCACGAAGCACAAGCTTTCGTTTGGACCACGGGAGCTAACTTTTTATTCATTCTCTCCTCCCCGCTTGCTTTTTCCAATTGTGTCTCGTAGAGTTTTTTGACTTTCAGATGCGCATTTTCACAACGGTCGCAGTCCTCAAAATCCCAATGCCTCTAGTCTAGCTAATTCATTGCGTATTCTGGTGCCTTTTAGAAGAACAGCAGGAACCATATAAGATCGATCTCAGATGGGGAGGAAAGCTTAGAGGCAGGCTGTAATGCTCCATTAGCATTAGCTTTCTTTGCTTCTCCAACTGTAGTCTATTGCTTTTAGTAGATGTGAGATAGAATCCCATGTATGGATCGTATCTCGAGGGTCGTCGCTCGTTTAGTCGTATAGGGTACTGGCTGGACATGCCATCTGTCTGTGATTCGGGTCCTTCTTCTTTTGGGTCGTATCTACATGATCTTGGCTTTGGTATGGGAGTTTAGTGTATTAGAATCTTTATGAAAGAAAGAAGGAAATTTTGATTTTTCGACTTAGAAAGCGTGAGGGTTCGAAGTCCCTCTATCCCCAAAAGCCTATTTTCTAGTTATCCACTTTTTGCTTTTTTGTTACGGTTAAAAATTCCCTTTTATCATTCTTTTTCAAACGTATTGGGGCGCAAATAACTTTCTCTTTTCACATGTGATATAGAATACACATCTAAATTTAGAAAGGAATCCTTAATTGAATGATTCACAATCAATCATTCCATGAAACTTACAACTTGCAAAGTTGTCTTTTTAAAGACCTATTACATACAGGACTTGGGGAAAACTTTGTAATTCCCCCTGTACCTTTAATTGATAATTGACATAGACCCCAGTCCTCTCATAAAATGAGGATGGAATGGTACATTGGAAATGGTCGGGATAGCTCAGTTGGTAGAGCAGGGGACTGAAAATCCTCGTGTCACCAGTTCAAATCTGGTTCCTGATACAGGGTTTCATTGTATAAGGCCTTTTTATAAAGTCATTGATTGATAGGAAGCAAGATCCATATTCAAAATGAATATGGATCATACTCCATACTTTTTCTATCTTGGCGAGAAATACGCCATCTATTTGATAAATAAGTAGAGTTTCTTAAATTCTTAAATAAAGTATCTAAAATGCAATTCCATTTTCTCTTTTTTTCTTTCGTTCAAAAAATGTTATTTCCTATTCAATC